TCAGTCGACATTTTTCACAAATTTTACGAACGGAGGCCCTTATTTTCATATTTGTCATTCTCCGAATCTATTTATTGTTATTGGAAGAAAATAGGGTTTCCTGAAATGTTTAACTTCTAATTGTATCCCCATAAAAAAAAGAATGTTGAAGTTGAAAAACAGTATAATCATTCGAATTTTTGTTCCGGGGTCTATAAATTATACGCCCTCCGCTTGAATCAAAATGACTTACTTCCATTTTTACTTTATCTCCCGGTAGTATACGTATAAAACTATGTCGAATCCTTCCGGAAACATAACCTAGAATCATATTTTCATTATAGAAACGAACCTGGAACATACCATTGGGAAGAGATTCAGTAATTAAACCCTCATGAATCCATTTGTTTCTTTTATTCCTATTCCAGTTAAAACCCCTTCCCGTATTAACTAATGTATGAGGAGTGATATTAGAAACCCGCTTTTTCTCTCTCTTTTTTCACAAAAATGTATGTAAGTTTCTCATATAATTCGGATATCAGAAAGATTACCATATATAACATAAAATTTCTCCGCCGATTCTTTCTAATCGAGCCTCTCGATCTGTCATTATACCTCGAGAAGTAGAAAGAATTACAATCCCCACCCCTCCTAAAATTCTAGGAATTCGTTGATAATTAGAATAGATTCGTAGACCAGGTCTACTGATTCGTTTTAAATTCAAAATCGTTTTATATGATCCTTTCCTATTTCTTCTATGCCGTAGAGTTAAAACTAAAAAATATTTGTTGCTTTCCCTATGTTTTCTCACGTTTTCAATAAAACCTTCTCGGAAAAGTATTGTAACAATGTTTTCGGTGATGTTAGTAGATGGTATTCGAACCGTCCCTTTTCTATTCATGTCAGCATTTCGTATAGAGGTTATTATGTCAGCAATGGTGTCCTTACCCATGATAAACTAAAATGATTGTTGCCCTTGACTTTTGATATAATCAACATGCTCTTTTATTAATTATTAATTTTATTAAATTATTTAGATTATTAATAATCTTGAATATTTTCTTTTTTATTTATGAATTATGGAATTATTAAATATTTATGGAATTATTAAATATTTTGATTTTGATATTTATATAATTTTTGATATTTAGACTATTTAATTTAGAATATTTCTATTTAATTTAGAATATTTCTATTTAATTTAGAATATTTCTATTTAATTTAGAATATTTCTATTTAATTTAGAATATTTCTATTTATAATAATTACAATTTATAATAATTACAAAAGGTATATGCGTGAGACATAATCAATCTATTAATTAATCTATTTCATTCAAATACTCTAAATTCATTCAAATACTCTAAATTCATTCAAATACTCTAAATTCATTCAAATACTCTAAATTCATTCAAATACTCTAAATATATCACGGTCTCGTCTTATAATACCTCGGGTGCTAATGAAACTATTTTAGTGAAATTTAACTGTCTCAATTCCCGGGCGATCGCACCAAAAATTCGAGTTCCTTTTGGATTTCCTTCTTGATCAATGACAACCGCAGCATTATCATCATATTGTATTATCATACCGTTGTTACGTTTGAGTTCTTTACAAGTACGTACAATTACAGCTCTGATCACTTCTGATCTTTCTAAAGGTGTATTTGGTACTGCTTCCTTGATTACAGCAACAATAACGTCACCAATATAAGCATATCGTCGATTACTAGTTCCTATGATTCGAATACACATCAATTCGCGGGCCCCGCTGTTATCGGCTACATTCAAATGGGTTTGAGGTTGAATCATATCATTTTTTTTTTCTCTGTTCTTTCAGTGCAAAGGGCGAAGTAAAAAAAAAGAAATATTGTGTATCCAAAAAAAAAAAAAAAAGAAACCTACAATTGCAATTGTTTTTTTTTCATCCCAAAGACCTCTTTCCTTTGGTTCTAATTATTATGCCGAAATAATGAATTGAGTTCGTATAGGCATTTTGGATGCTGCTATTGCAATAGCTTTTCTGGCTATATTTTCTGTGACTCCGCCCATTTCATAAAGTATTCTACCTGGTTTAACGACAGCTACCCAATATTCGGGAGATCCTTTTCCCGACCCCATACGTGTTTCTGTAGGTCTTACTGTAACCGGTTTGTCTGGAAATACGCGTACCCATATTTTTCCACCGCGGCGGGCATTTCGTGACATTGCCCGCCGCCCTGCTTCTATTTGTCTAGATGTGATCCAAGTGGGCTCGAGTGCCTGAAGAGCATATCTACCGAAGCAAATATGATTACCTCGAGAGGATATTCCTTTCATTCTTCCTCTATGTTGTTTACGGAATCTGGTTCTTTTGGGGTTATAGTTGATGGTTCTTTCTCAATTCCATCTCTACTACAGAACCGTACATGAGATTTTCACCTCATACGGCTCCTCGCGAATGAAACGATTAAAATAGAATATACATGGATTTAATGAATAAAATAATATACCGAATCGTCGTGGGATTTTTTGAGATTTCATCTAATCTATTGGAAATTTGTATATCTTGTTTTGATATATAACTAAACAAGTATTCTTTTTCTATTATAGACAATTCTTGCTATCTAGATATAAATAGATAATGTTGTTTTGTTATGTTATAAGGTTCTAACGAATCTTTATTTTGTTTTTCCTTTTATTTCGGATTGGCCCCTATTTAGAAATCCAAAAAAATCCAAATTTTCGCGGGCGAATATTTACTCTTTCATTATCTATTTCAGATGTAGGGTTAGCCCATGACTCCTCAGAACATGATTCCTCAGAATAAATGGATTGGTTCTTGGTTCGTTCCGCCATCCCACCCAATGAATCATTAAGATTCGTTTTTAATAAAATCTTAGGCATTCACAGGTTCCGTCGTTCCCATCGCTTCTCGATTAATGGTTAGGTCTGAATTGTACAATGGAGCCTCTAATTCCATTTTCTTTTTTCTTGAGTCAACCTTCTCAGTTTTTAGTGACTCGGGGCTCTTGATTTGTTTGTTCTATGAATATAGTCATCTAATTATGGATTAATTAATATTGATGCTTTATTACACTACCTTTTATGACATGA